TTTGTTGCCGTCGGAAAAATAAGAAGTCCCAACCCTATTAACATAGGAACTGGAAGTGGAAGAAAAGGTATTATCCACGCATATTGATATGTCTGTTCCATAAAAAATTTTTTTTTCTTAATTAATTGTTTCCGATTCACCGGATCTTAGCTCTTTCGAAAAAGTAAATAAAAAATAAAGATATGAACTAACTTATTTAATAATTTATATTTATATTAGTATTTATTCTGAGTCTTTTCAAAATTGTTCAAATATGCAAAACAAGAAGTTACAATTGGTCAAATGATATAACCAAGTGACATATAAAAACGAATAGTTATAATAGGAAAGTAGGAAAATAAAAAATATTATTAATATTCATAGAGCAAGGATAAAATTTTAGGCTAAAAAGAGTACTTGATGCTAATATGAATTAGAGGATTAACTAAGGTCGTTGGTCTAATGAAATAAAACCTCTTGATTTTAGTTAGTTTATTTAAACTCATTAACTAATTCATTATGGGATTTATTGTTTTCCATTTCAATCAAAACAATTTATTAGGAATATTTGGAAAGTTTATAAGATTATAGCTCTAAAATAAACTTTTTATCGAGCAAGGATAAAAAATGACTGAGATCCTTTTTTATCAAACTACATACCCTTTAACAGATTTTTTACTAGTCTCATTCGAGTTTTAAAGTTTAGGTGTATTTTTTTTTCAAGTTTTACTAAAAAAAGACTCAATTTATTAGGCAAAAGTTTACAAGGTATTTTATTACATGTAAATAAAATATAGAATGACTAAAATAAAGGTATTTTAGGTTCTTTATTTCTTTTGATTTCTATCCCATAGCAGATGAGATATAAACAACGAGAACTAAGAGTTCAAAACCAAAAATTTTTGGTTTTACAAATAGTGTATGGAATCAAAATTTTTTTATTTCGAGTCATTTTTTATTTTCACGGATCTTTGACGTATCTAGATTTCTATGAAGAGAATCTTTTAGAAAAAAAAAAAAAATAGATAATGAAATAAGATAAGAAATAATAATTCGTTTTGAACAATAGATGTCTTTCACATCCAACTATAACAATGACTAACTTCTTCTTTTTTAAATGGCAGTTCCAAAAAAACGTACTTCGATATCAAAAAAGCGTATTCGTAAAAATATTTGGAAAAGGAAAGGATATTGGGCGGCATTAAAAGCTTTGTCATTAGGGAAATCTCTTTCTACCGGGAATTCAAAAAGTTTTTTTGTACGACAAACAAATAAGTCCTAAAATATTGGAATAATTTGGAATGGATTTGACTAAAAAAATTGGATCAGTAATTAATATCTCAGTAATTTGTTAATTTAATATTAAAGTTAATATAAAATTAACAATTGGCAGTTCCTATTCTAATCAATATGAAATAGACTCTTAATCTTATAAAAAGAAGAAGTATTCTTCTTTCTAAATTCTAAAAATCAAATATATAAGATTTTTTATTTTATTTTTTTAGTATATTTTCATTCAGATTTTGGTGGTGGGGAGTCTTCTTTTCCCCATCGACCTTTAAAAGAATAAATAATGAAAAAATTTTATATTTATCAGGAAGGGCAGATAGAATATTTTTAGTTCAAATTAATTAATTGTTCAAACTAATCCATTCCGTGTTAAAGATTTTTGGATAACTTTCTGACTTCTTAATTTATTATATATACTATATTTAATTTATTTTCCATATATATATCCAATTTTCAGCCCAATGAATAATCAATAAATAATCAATAAAAGAACTTAATTGTTGAGATATTATTATATGTACAAGTGGCAATTTGGAGTAATCCAAAATAGACATATTTTAGATTCATTGATAAAATTTAGTTTGTGTTTCAAATTGAATTTATTAAATCAGATAAACCAGAAATAATGACAATAAAAGAAAAAAATTTTTTAGTCTATCGAAGAATTCTATCGTTGCAAGAGTCGTATTTTAGAATCGGCTAAACTACGTCAAAGCCCTAAAACCAGACACCTTAAAGAAACTACTGAACCTTTAAATTGACTTTTTTGAACTCTTTTTTTTTTATATCTTTACTAAAAAAACTTATTTGAGTGAATTGACTTGTTCAATCTCGACGATTGAATATAAATAGGTTATTATGAGTTCGAGCAAGCCGCTATGGTGAAATCGGTAGACACGCTGCTCTTAGGAAGCAGTGCTAGAGCATCTCGGTTCGAGTCCGAGTGGCGGCATGCCATCTTCTAAAAGATATCAAATAGATCCTATAATAAAATTAAATTAAATTCCCAATTTCTATTTCTTAATTAATACGGGGGGATCCCCCGTTTTTTCATTTTTATGATATTTTCAACTTTAGAGCATATATTAACTCATATTTCCTTTTCTATTGTTTCAATTGTAATTACAATTCATTTGATAAGCTTATTGGGCAATCAAATTAGAAAACCATATTATTCCTCAGAAAAGGGGATGATAGCTACTTTTTTATGTCTAACAGGATTGTTAATAAC